TTATGAATATCTAAAAAAAAAATAGAATAGATAAATAGTTATCTAGATATATCAGATCTTAAATAAAAATATAAGACAAAAGTTTCTATTTTGATTCTTATTCTTGGCTTGTGTATCCATAACGAATCCTATGAATCGTTAGGATTGGTGTATTCTTTATCTATCCCGTAGTTTCGTTTCGGATCATAGATCAAGCTAAACTAAATATCATAACTTTTGGTACCCATCCTGTATATTGCCCTTTTTTATTTCGTGTTGGAATAGAAACTTATTAAGCAGACGCGATTTTACGAAAAGGGTTCTTCCGATTCTTAAGGGAGAACAACTATTTTGTTTTTCGATGTGAATTTCACACAACAGGGGGAACTAGTAAGAAGTTTTTTCTATAATTAGTTTATAATCTAATAATTATAACATAAAATAATTAAATAATCTATTTATTAAGATTTAATCTATTTATTAAGATTTAAGTTAAGATTTCATTTTCTAATTTTAATCCGTTTTGCTTGTTTTCTCAATTGTATTCTTTTGTATTAATTTTTCAACACTCATATTGACAACAGCGTATCAAACAAATATAATCCGAACATGAATAAATCGATCGATTTATTCACGTTACCGTTCCTTAGGCTTTTTTATTGCGAGTGAATATACACATCCTATTTAAGTCATTTTATTAGGGTTGCTAACTCAATGGTAGAGTACTCGGCTTTTAAGCGCGACTCAATTTTTTACACATTTCTATGAAGCAATTAGTTCGTCCATACCATCGGTAGAGTTTGTAAGACCACGACTGATCCAGAAAGGAATGAATGGAAAAAGCAGCATGTCGTATCAATACAATGGCGAATTAAAAAAATATTTCATTCTTAATTGGATCAGTGGATCCGGCCAAAATTTTAGTTTGAATTCTTGGATGGAAAGAAAAAAATTCAGTTGGGTTGAATTAATAAAGGGATAGAGCTTGGCGGCTCCAATTATAGGGAAACAAAAAGCAACGAGCTTTCGTTTTTAATTTGAATGATTACCCCATCTAATTGTATGTTAAAAATCGATTAGTGCTTGATGTGGTAAAAGTCTTTGTTTGCCACGAATAGATTATTGATTGATTTTTGTTATGAGTCCTAACTATTAGCTATTCTCCATTATGGGATGGCGATAAATGTGTAGAAGAAAGAGTATATTGATAAAGATCTTTGTTTTTCCAAAATCAAAAGAGCGATTAGGCTGAGAAAATAAAGGATTTCTAACTAGCTTGTTATTCTAGAACAATTAGATGGAAAAGCGAGGAGAGAGAGTCCGTTGATGGGTTTTACTTGTTTTCTAGGTATCTATTCATAATTCGTTTTTTATTCTAATTAGTTTTATTCTAATTAGAATATAGAATACCCTGTTTTGACTGTATCGCACTATGTATCATTTGAGAATCAATGAATCCCTGATCCTTTGACCAAATTGAATTTAAAAAATAAAATGGAGGAATATCAAGTAGATTTAGAACTAGATATATCTCGCCAACAAGACTTCCTATATCCACTTATTTTTCGTGAGTATATTTATGGACTCGCTTATGGTCATGATTTTAATGGATCCATTTTTGCGGAAAATGTAGATTATGACAATAAATCTAGTTTACTAATTGTAAAACGTTTAATTACTCGAATGTATCAACAGAATCATTTGATTATTTCGACTAATGATTCTAAAAAAAATCAATTTTGGGGTTATAACAAGAATTTGTATTCTCAAATAATATCAGAAGGTTTTGCCATCGTCGTGGAAATTCCATTTTCCCTACAATTAAGCTCTTCCTTAGAGGGGGCAGAAATCATAAAATATTATAATAATTTGCGATCGATTCATTCCATTTTTCCGTTTTTCGAGGATAAATTTACATATTTAAATTATGTGTCAGATGTACGAATACCCTATCCTATCCATCTGGAAATCTTGGTTCAAACCTTTCGATACTGGGTTAAAGATGCCCCTTTCTTTCATTTATTAAGGTTGTTTCTTTATGAGTATTGTAATTGGAATAGTCTTATTACTCCAAAAAAATCTATTTCTACTTTTTCAAAAAGTAATCCAAGATTTTTCTTGTTCCTATATAATTTTTATGTATGTGAATACGAATCTATCTTCCTTTTTCTACGTAACAAATCCTCTCATTTACGATTAACATCTTTTAGCGTTTTTTTTGAGCGAATCTATTTCTATGCAAAAATAGAAGATTTTGTAGAAGTCTTTGCTAAGGATTTTTCGTCTACCTTATCATTCTTCACAGATCCTTTCATTCATTATGTTAGATATCAAGGAAAATCCATTTTGGCTTCAAAGAATGCGCCCCTTTTGATGAGTAAATGGAAATACTATCTTATCCATTTATGGCAATGTCATTTTGATGTTTGGTCTCAACCAGGAACGATCCAAATAAACCAATTATCCGAACATTCATTTCACCTTTTGGGCTATTTTTCAAATGTGCTGTTAAATCTTTCAG